ATTTGTGGATTCAATGCGAAAATTGTTATGGATTAAATTATAAGAAATTTTTAAAATCAAAAATGAATATTTGTGAACAGTGTGGATGTCATTTGAAAATGAGTAGTTTCGATAGAATCGAAAGTTCGATTGATCCAGGTACTTGGGATCCTATGAATGAAGACATGGTCTCTCTGGATCCCATTCAATTTCATTCGGAGGAGGAACCTTATAAGGATCGTATTGATTCTTATCAAAAAAATACAGGATTAACTGAGGCTGTTCAAACAGGCACAGGTCAATTAAATGGCATTCCCGTAGCAATTGGGGTTATGGATTTTCAGTTTATGGGGGGTAGTATGGGATCCGTAGTAGGTGAAAAAATCACACGTTTGGCTGAGTATGCTACCAATAAACTTTTACCTCTTATTCTAGTGTGTGCTTCCGGAGGAGCACGCATGCAAGAAGGAAGTTTGAGCTTGATGCAAATGGCTAAAATATCTTCCGCTTTATACGATTATCAATCAAATAAAAAGTTATTTTATGTCGCAGTCCTTACATCCCCTACCACAGGTGGGGTGACGGCTAGTTTTGGTATGTTGGGAGATATCATTATTGCTGAACCCAACGCTTACATTGCATTTGCGGGTAAAAGAGTAATTGAACAAACATTGAATAAGACAGTACCCGAGGATTCACAAGTGGCTGAATATTTATTCCATAAGGGCTTATTCGATCCAATCGTACCACGTAATCCTTTAAAGGGCGTTCTGAGTGAATTATTTCGGTTACATGCCTTCTTTCCTTTGAATCAAACTTAGATTAAGTAGAGCTGTAGAGTAGAGTCTTCATTTTTAATTTATTAATTAATTTAATAAAACGGAATCAATTTTTTAAAATTAAAATTATTAAATTATAAGACAAGAGCACAAAATAACTAATAATATGAATAATAAAAAGGTGTATTATCATACATATATTTCGTGTAGAAACGTGTAGAAGGGTGAATAAGTCCGTTTATTTACATATTTTTTATTTACACATTTTTTTTTTATTCATTTTTTTTTATAGGTATTTAGTAAAAAAAAAATTATTAAAACATATACTTATATACTCCTTATTTAGGTATATACTCACTTAGGTATACTTAGTATAATATATAATATAAGTATAATATAATTATTATATATAAAATATCTTTATAACAATATAAGGTTAAAAAAAAAATATTAATAGAAAACAATAAATAAAAATAACAGGTACAAATATTAAATCGAGGTACCCATTCAATGATAGCTTTCAACAACTTTCCCTCCATTTTTGTGCCTTTAGTAGGCTTAGTATTTCCGGCAATTGCAATGGTTTCTTTATCTCTTCATGTTCAAAAAAACAAGATTTTTTAGATACTATATGGACAACTCTTATCCATTTTTTTTTTTCAAAACTGACTTTGATCATAACACCCATATCTATTTAGTAGAATATGGTATAACATGTGGCTTCTTTCGAGCCTAAGCTCTTATGTATGTGTAAACATGATATATGGGTAAATGAATTCTAACAATTTTCAAATGGATCGGTATCGGGGAGAATTTCGGAAATGGAAAGTCAATATATCTATATGTGGATATCTATAGGAAATCATATGAAAGAGATGTTATTATTTTAGTTTGGATCTAAGCAATTCGATGAATTTTTCTAAAAGGTTCACATCATAGTAGTGCTGGTTGATGAGAGTTACTTCGGAAACAAAAAAAAAGTAAAATAAAATTTATTTTTGTTATTCTTCCAATTCCAATAAAATGCAACTAGGTCTAGTGAGAGTATGAGTTGGCGATCAGAACGTATATGGATAGAACTTATAGCGGGATCTCGAAAAATAAGTAATTTCGGTTGGGCCCTTATTCTTTTTTTAGGTTCATTAGGGTTTGTATTGGTTGGAACCTCCAGTTATTTTGGTAGGAATTTGATATCTTTATTTCCTTCTCAGCAAATAAATTTTTTTCCGCAGGGGATCGTGATGTCTTTCTATGGAATCGCGGGTCTTTTTATTAGCTCCTACTTGTGGTGCACAATTTCGTGGAATGTAGGTAGCGGTTATGATCGATTCGATATAAAAGAGGGCATAGTGTGTATTTTTCGTTGGGGATTTCCTGGAAAAAACCGTCGCATATTTCTGCGATTCCTTATGAAAGATATTCAGTCCATCAGAATAGAAAATAAAGAGGGTCTTTTTGCTCGTCGGGTCCTTTATATGGAAATCAGAGGCCAGGGGGCCATTCCCTTGACGCGTACTGATGAGAATTTGACTCCACGAGAAATTGAGCAAAAAGCTGCTGAATTGGCCTATTTCTTGCGCGTACCAATTGAAGTATTTTGAAAAAAGGAACTGAAAAATGAATACTTTGCAAGAGGGAAAAAACTCAAGAACCCTCTTTTTTTTCTATACCATAACTTAACGGAAGTTTGTTCTGAACGCCTATTCGAGCCAAAGTAAACGTATACGAAGCAACCCTAAAACGAAATTTTTTGTGTCCATAATTTTTTTTAATATAATATTTGATATTTTATTTAATAGAACGGGAGTTCTTTCGTCTCGAAATCCAACTAATATTAATTTGAAGTGGGCTCTTTCTTATTCTATTTCTGTATTCTTTCTAGATTCAAGGACTAACCTAACCGCTATACTGCATCACAAATAAAAACCTCGCAATAGATTAATGGGCTCGATGACTTGGGATATAACTTATGCTTGATAGAAATATTAGTATCATATAGAGTCGACGCATGGGGTGAGTTCATTAAAACTTCAAAAATTCACAGACGAAAAATGGCAAAAAAGAAAGTATTCATTTCCCTTCTATATCTTGCATTTATAGTATTTTTGCCTTGGTGGATCTCTCTCTCATTTAAAAAAAGTCTGGAATCTTGGATTACTAATTGGTGGAATATTAGGCAATCCGAAATTTTTTTGAATGATATTCAAGAAAAGAGTATTCTAAAAAAATTCATAGACTTAGAGGAACTCCTTCGTTTGGAGGAAATGATAAAGGAATACCCAGAAACGCATTTACAAAAGCTTCGCGTCGAAATCTACAAAGAAACGACCCAATTGATCAAGATGCACAATGAGGATCGTATCCATACAATTTTACACTTCTCGACAAATATAATCTGTTTCGTTATTCTAAGTGGTTATTCTATTCTAGGTAATGAAGAACTTGTTATTCTTAACTCTTGGGTTCAAGAATTCCTATATAACTTAAGCGACACAATAAAAGCTTTTTCTATTCTTTTATTAACTGATTTATGTATAGGATTCCATTCGCCCCACGGTTGGGAATTAATGATTGGCTCTGTCTACAAAGATTTTGGATTTGCTCATAATGATCAAATTATATCCGGTCTTGTTTCTACCTTTCCAGTCATTTTAGATACAATTTTTAAATATTGGATCTTTCGTTATTTAAATCGTGTATCTCCTTCACTTGTAGTGATTTATCATTCAATGAATGACTGAAAAATTATTGAACGACCCAATTATAATATTTGTTACTTTGTCCATAAGCAAAACACTCAAAATTGTACTTATTCTTTCTACCCAGCCAAGGGATCTCTCCAATATTTCAGAAAAATTATTTCAGTAAATAGCAAAATTATAGATAGGGAACTCTACTAGCGACCTACCTAATTTTATTGTAGAAAATTTCGGGATCAATGATTGGACCATGCAAACTAAAAAAACCTTTTCGTCGATAAAGAAAGAGATTACTCGATCCATTTCCCTATCGCTCATGATATATATAATAACTCAGGCACCCATTTCAAATGCCTATCCCATTTTTGCACAGCAGGGTTATGAAAATCCACGAGAAGCAACGGGCCGTATTGTATGTGCCAATTGCCATTTAGCTAATAAACCCGTGGATATCGAGGTTCCACAAGCGGTACTTCCGGATACTGTATTTGAAGCAGTTGTTCGAATTCCCTATGATCTGCAAGTGAAACAAGTTCTTGCTAATGGTAAAAAAGGCGCTTTGAATGTGGGGGCTGTTCTTATTTTACCCGAGGGGTTTGAACTAGCCCCGCCCGATCGTATTTCGCCCGAGATTAAAGAAAAGATAGGAAATCTGTCTTTTCAAAGTTACCGGCCTACTAAAAAAAATATTCTTGTGATAGGTCCTGTTCCTGGTCAGAAATATAGTGAAATCACCTTTCCTATTCTTTCCCCGGACCCCGCTACTAAGAAAGATGTTCACTTCTTAAAATATCCCATATACGTAGGTGGGAACAGAGGAAGGGGTCAGATTTATCCCGACGGGAGCAAGAGTAACAATAATGTTTATAATGCTACAGCAGCAGGTATAGTAAGCAAAATCATACGAAAAGAAAAAGGGGGATACGAAATAACCATAGTGGAGGCATCGGGTGGGCGTCAAGTGGTTGATATTATCCCTCCAGGGCCGGAACTTCTTGTTTCTGAGGGCGAATCCATCAAACTTGATCAACCATTAACGAGTAATCCTAATGTGGGCGGATTTGGTCAGGGGGATGCAGAAGTAGTACTTCAAGATCCATTACGTGTCCAAGGCCTTTTGCTCTTCTTGGCATCTGTTATTTTTGCACAAATCTTTTTGGTTCTTAAAAAGAAACAGTTTGAGAAAGTTCAATTGTCCGAAATGAATTTCTAGATCCGCGAATTTTTCAACATCAAACTCTAAAAAGAAATAAATTGTTGTTGGCAATTATATTATGTAATTGTGTATGATCAAAAAAATTTTGTTTGTTTCTTTTTTCGGATTTCGGGAATTACTTATACTGGTCATGATGTGTATATTGTGAAGAAGACTATTTGATTTTACTTATCTCTTCTTTGTTTTTTCAATCCAAATCGAAGTGATATAGAATGAATCCGTAGTTTTATATTTGAATAGAATAAAAACAAAAGATAAATAAGCGGATAATATAAACCAAAGTATAAATGAAAGGAACAAAGGGTTTAGGGGGGGGGGTTGTGCGTC